TGAAAAGACGTAAATGTCTTTCTTTGAAGTAATGAAACTATTTAAATTATGATATTCGTGGAAAATCAATCGCAACAAATGCAAAGAAGGAACATCTTTGATCCAGCATTGAAGGATTTGAACTAAGATTTCAAGATGGATGGGATGGGGTATTAGTAGATCTAACACAGAATTTAAATGTAAGAATTTATCTTCTAAAAAAGGAAAGATTGAATGAATAGATCGTAAATTCTGAGATTTTATTATTTTTTTTTCTTCAAGGGAAGATACTAATCGCGACAAGAATGGAATTTCTAGAATAACTCCAAAACCTTCTGATAATATTTGATAAGAAAAATGAGAAGAAAAATAATTTTTATGCCACCAAAATATATTTTGGTTAGAACCATTTACCGAAGAAAAAAAAGGTTTCTGTTGATATATTCGAGTAATTAAACGTTTCACAAGTACTAAACTATATTTATTGTCATAACCAATAATTTCCACAGGTTCGTAATAAATAAAATTATTGAAACTATGATCATGAGCAAGTGAGTAAATATACTCCTGAAAGAGGAGCGGATATAGGAAGTTTTGTTGCCGAAATGTATCTTTTTTCAATCTAAATATACCTGTAATCCTGTCATTTACATACATTTTTACTATAAAAAAAAAAACTAAAAAAAGGAAGGCACTTCTTTTGTTCTGAAATGATACATAGTGCAATATGGTCAGAACGGCGTATGTGTATATTTTATGTAGTCTATTTTTTATCTTATATTACCTTATACTAATAAATTATATAGAATTTATTAGTATAATATGCACTATCTATACTGTTACTTTATAGACTCTCTATTTTTTATTTATTTTTTATTCTTTTACTTTATATATATATTTTTACGCTGTACTGTGATGTAAATCACTTAATGGTAATCTAATAAGTAAAAGATTTCAGAAAAAATAAAGAATAGATACCCCGGAGACAGAGGGTCCAATTTACAGATCTTTTTCATTTTCCTTTCTATCCAATTAAGTTTTCTTTGTTAACAAAATTATAATAACAATAAAAGAAAGAAAATAATGATAAGAAAAAGAAGGAAAAGGGGTAAAAATCTTTTATTTTTGCAACCCAATAACTCTTTTGATTTTGGAAAAATTCTTGTTTTATCACTATACTATTTATTCTACACATCCATAATTCATAATAAAAAATAATTAGGATTAAAAAAAAAAAAAAAAAAAAAAAAAGAATCAATGGTCCACTCACAATTAACAAGAGAACCTTTCCAATATAAGGTACTAATCTATTTTTAACGTCTAATTAGTAATTTGATTGGATAATCATTCAAATTAAGAAGATAAGCTCGTTGCTTTTTTGTCTTACTCCAATTGGAACCATAAGGCTCTATCCATTTATTCACTAGACTCGACTATAAAATACTTTACTTAATTACAAAATTGTTATAAAAAGAACAATTTATGATGTTATATTATGAGTATGAAATTTATTATTTTTATTATATTATTGTTTTTTATGTTTTTTTACGACATGCTTTTTTTTCCATTCATTACCTTTCAGGATCAGTCGCGGTCTTCTAAACTCTACCAATAGTCTAGACGAATTCCTTCATCCAAATGTGTAAAAGATCATAGTCGCACTTAAAAGCCGAGTACTCTACCGTTGAGTTAGCAACCCGAATCAATATAAAGTGTAGATATGATCGAAATAAAAAAAAAAAAAAAAAAAAAAAAATAATAATGGAATTGCACTGCACAACTGCTTCAAAATATGGAACTTGCAACAAATATAAACAACAAAATATAAAGTGGATCGGTAAAAAAAAAAAAAAAAGATAATTAGAAAATTTAAAAACACCCAATTTTATTAATTTTTTTTTTTTATTTTCGCTAAGAAAATACGTTTTTTATATTTGTATAAAAAAGAGTAAATCCCAGCAAACCCATCTATTTAGTGAAGGAAAGAACTAATAGGAAATGCGGATAAAAAGATATATTTATCTACGATCAAATTATATTTGTTAGAGACGCCGTTGTCAATATGAATGCACTTTGTTATAAAACAAATTTAAATAAATTATATATATATAAATTTGTATTGGATTAGCACAATAGAAAGAAGAAAGAAGAAATAGGAGCGACAAAAAAATAAAGGTGCAATACAAAGACAAGAAGGATTACCCCCCCCTTTTTTTTTTTTTTGGGGGGGGGGGTTCCACAAAAAGAAGAATTAAGAAGAAAATAAGTATGAATATAACAAGAAGAAAACAAACTTTGAATAAAGAATTACACAAAGATAGGTACTAGTGAACCTACTCTTTATTTTTTGTCAAAATCAATTATAAATTCTTTATTTAAATAATTCTGCCTTCCTTAAAATATCATGAACAGTTCCTGTGGGTTGAGCACCTTTTTCAAGGAAATATAAAATAGCAGGAACATTTAAATAAGTTTGATTATTTATTGGATCATAAAAACCAACTCTTCGAAGATCTCTTCCTTCTCTTCGGGATCGAACATCAATTGCAACGATTCGATAGATGGCTCATTGGGATAGATGTAGATAAAAAATTCCCCCCTAGAAACGTATAGGAGGTTTTCTCCTCATACGGCTCAAGAAAAAATGATTTTAATTTATCTTATTGATATCTATATAGATATCAATAGAAAGATAAATGGATCCGTAAAGAATTATACTCTAATTTTCGCCTTTTTCCTTCTTCACAGAAAAAATAAATTTCATTCGTACTCCTTACTCAAGTTGAATAGTTTTTAAAGAGTTTTAAATAAAATCCTTATAATTTATTGAGCTGTCTTTAACCTATTTTTTTTTGTCTCCTTTTGTATATATTCTTTTTTTTTTTTAATTCTGATATAATTGTTGAGACAGATTAAAATAGTGTTTCCTTGTTCCAGAATTCGTTGTCTTTGCTTTGCGCTTTGTGAAATCATTGGGTTTAGACATTACTTCGGTGATCCTTATTCCTTTTCAAAAAGGCAGCAACATACCTTTTGTTTTTATATGAAACAAAGAAAAATCATACGAAAGATTGATTCCTTTGCGATACACTTTTGATCAAAAAAGTTTCAAAATTTTGACAAATTTGACTTTTTTATTTCAAACTTGTTCAAATTTGAAACTATCCTTATATATATATATTTATATTATATATATATATGAATATTCTAATAATATTTCTATTGATCATATATTTTTGATGATATATTCACAAAGTTGGTCTAACTTATTGATTGTCACTAACCCTAGATTATTCTCTCGATAAATGAATCAATCAGTTTTGCTCGAGCTGCATCATATGCTATACCATTAGTTTTTTTATTTACTAACCCAAGACAAATTAAATTTGGTTTCTAGCAGAACAAACTATGTCGAGACAAGAGCATCTTCATTCGTATATAAAATGGCGGATATCATAATCCACAGTCAATCATGTCCTTCAAGTCGCACGTTGCTTTCTACCACATCGTTTCAAACGAAGTTTTACCATAACAACCCTCTAATTTTATTTGAATTTAAAACTGTATGCAATTGATTCAATATAGAATCATGAATAGTCATTAGCTGAACCGATACATAATAATTCATATTTATCTATCTCTGAATAGATAGAGATTTATCCGTAAAGGATTTCACTTAATTTAACCCCCATATTTTTTTTTAGGTGATTTTCTTCACCTGAAAAAAAAAATAAGTTTTTAACAAACTTATTTACATCTTTAATAGATCTTTCGAGATTGTCCGTCATCAACTCTAAAAAAAAAAAAAAAGAGGATTCCAAGAATCATTCTTCGAATTCATATTAAAAAACATTGTATTCAATATGTTACAGAAAATTTTTTAATTAAAATTTAAATTTAAATAGAGAATAATCTTTCGTTTCTGATGGAAACGATCTGGGACGGAAGGATTCGAACCTCCGAGTAACGGGACCAAAACCCATTGCCTTACCGCTTGGCCACGCCCCATTTTGAATTTGTCTAAGACAAATTCAGCGAAATATCGGTTATTCGTCAATAACCATCCAAAATACATATAGGACATGTTGTCAGTAGAATTCAACACAATAGATATAGAATCAAAAAAAAAATGAATTGATCATTATATAGAATTCAATTAAGATATTGTATGAAAATAAAATTCTTGTATTCTCATTTGAGAGGAGAATATAAGGAAGGATTTTTGATTGGGGAGAAGTAAAAAAAAAAAGAAGAATTTATTTCATTTCTCTGCCTTTTTCATTTTTAACTCAGAAAAACAACTCAATCGAATCTGATAATTTATTATCATTTAAATTTAATTTTTAAAAACAAGAAAAGAATGTTTGTTATGTTTAATATCTTTAATTTCATCTGTATCTGTCTTAATTCTACCCTTTATTCGAGTAATTTTTTATTCGCCAAATTGCCCGAAGCTTATGCCCTTTTTAATCCAATCATAGACATTATGCCGGTTATTCCTTTATTCTTTTTTCTCTTAGCCTTTGTTTGGCAAGCTGCTGTAAGTTTTCGATAAAAAGAAAATATATATTAAATTCATATTCATAATTTATTATATAAAAAAGATGAGAATTTTATTATAAAAATAAATAAGAAAATAAGATCAGAAAAGTCTGACATTAGAAACCCTCGATTCAAAAAAGGAAATTATGGTATCTTATATTTTAGATTGAATTTTTATAAAGAGGCAATTATTTTTAATCAGCTTATTTCTTCTTTTGTTCTGACCTTTCCTTTATAAGATCCCATACAATATCTAAGTATATATATATGGAAATAATATATGGCAATAATTTTTTGGTAACGAAAAAATACAAAAATTTTTATATGAAATTTATATGAGAAGGGAATTCATGAAAATGAATTTCAAAAAATTTCTTATTTTTAGAGCGTCATATCAAAATAATGTAAAGTATGTGTCGTAAAATAGGTGATCTATTTCCTTCAAAAAAAAAAAATGATCTTATCTTGGAGATTATGTA